GGAATAGGTGGGTAAATTCCTTCCCTTAGAACCGTACTTGAGACTTTCACCTCATACGGCTCGTTGGTCAATTCTTTTGTTGTCCCATTTTAATCTCCTATATCTAACTAACTAAAACAAAAATAAGATTTATCATAGCATTTTTGTTAACCAAAAGAGGTTAATTACATGAGTTTCAAACTTGAATCTTGATTATGAGTTTTATCTTTTCTCCCACCCTCAGAAAGATAAAGAAGAGGCATTTCTACGTAGAATCTTCTGAAGGGTAACTATCCCGGTTTCATATAGAAATTTCTTATAGAATCCTTGAAAAAGGCCTTCGAATGACTTACTATCCTTGGGATCTGAGCCTACGCCGCTGCTTAAATACCTTTAGGGGATTGACTCTATTACATAAGTTTATTCCTAATATCTCATATCATGACATAAGCAAGCAGTTCTTAGTATATCGGCCCAAAACCGACTAATTGATCTTTACAGCGCTTCGTTTATCAATTTACCTTTATCCATAGAATAAAGTATCTAGGCATATCTATGTCTTCATATTTTGATTTCTATGAAGTTTTTTTCTTTGCTACAGCTGATAAAAATCGTTGTTTTGGACGATCCATAGGTAGACAGCCTATAATTTGTTTCTAGTATTTACTATCGGAGTTGGTCTTTTTTTCTTTCTATAGTGGCGATAGTCGCACGTAATGACAGATCACGGCCATATTATTAATAGCTTGTGGTAAAAAAGGATTTCGTTCTAGTGCTCGAAAATAATATTCCAAAGCTTTTGTATGTTCTCCGTTACTTGTGTGGATAAGGCCTATGTTATAGAGTATATAACTTCGATCATAAGGGTCAATTTCTAGTCGCATAGCTTCATAATAATTTTGTAAAGCTTCCGCATAATTTCCTTCGGATTGCGCTAACATCCGTTCCGGTCATCATTTGATTCAAATCCCCGTTACAGAACCGTACGTGAGATTTTTATCTCATACGGCTCCTCCATTATGTGTATAATGAGGGGTAAAAAAATAAAGCAAATAATGAAATATTCTCATTATAAACTGAGTGGGGCTAGTGTTTTTACAAGAACTTTCTAGCCAACCTTCCTGCAAGGGATCTTTTCTTACCATCAAGCGTATTGATACTAGAGAGAAATGAAATGCCAACAATTTATTTGTCCTCAACGCCCCCTAATTTCCGGGAATTAGCCACTTCAACAGTTTTCGATGGTTATACGGGTATCCAAAGTACGAACGAGATGGATATCTGTTGTCCCAACCATTCTTGTTAATCCGGATCCCGTTTAAAGGAAAGGAGATAATTTAGAACAAAGGGTTCGTGTTGTTGATTCCTAGGCGTAGCGCTTCTTCCCCCATGCTGCCTATTGGTACTAGTGGAATAGGATTGACTCATACTACAATACAGAACCCATAGGTGGTATAACCTCTCGCTCAATACTAGAATCAACAATTGAAGCATCTGAGGCTGCATTAATCGGGGATACACAACAGAAGGAATTGCTCAATTTCCAAACTTCACCTTCAACAGGCGTAGATTTATTTCAATAATATTTTTTTTCTATCTCGAATCGCGTGTCTTTCTCATAAGACTGGGGGCGGTAAAAAAAGAATCAAATCGCACCATCTCGGTAATAGGTAAATGCTTCCTTTTCTCTTAAAGTTGTCGGAATTATTTGTAATAAGATATTGGCTGCAATTGAAAAGGTCTTATCAATAAAATTTCCATTTATCCGCGATTTAGGCATAGGTAGCAATCCATTTTATATTTATAATTCTTCTCATTGTCTCTTGTGGGAAAATGGTCCCACAAACAAAGAAATTGTACAGTACGAAATCGCATAAAAACAGACTAAAAAAACAGAGTGAATAAAAATGATTTTTTTTTTATATAGGAATAAAGTTAATCAGACCTTTTTCACAAGAACAATATTCTTATAGGTCGAATCATACCTATCCAATAATCGAATATGAATGCCTCATTATTCACTCAGTTTCGGGGTTATAATCATTTTGTAGGAGAGATGGCCGAGTGGTTCAAGGCGTAGCATTGGAACTGCTATGTAAGCTTTTGTTTACCGAGGGTTCGAATCCCCCTCTTTCCGAACCTTCCCTTAATTCACCAATGTTTTTGACTGAAATGTATCAAACAATGGATACCGTTATTCCAATGGTTAAACCTCTTTGCTATACCTCATTGCTTCGGTACAAAAAATACGGTAAAGAGCGGACAAGGGATTAAGATCCTCCTGTCTATTCATGTATCATGAATCGGATAAAAATCTTAAGTAAACATAAACACTACATTACCTTAAGTCAATTTATTTCGGTGAAGGAAAAAAAAGGCCAAAATTGCTTGAACCCTTCATTTTTTTTTATTTAGTTATTTTTAAGCCTGACGGGAATAATATTCTACGACTAGCAATTCATTTATTTTCAAACCGACCGATTTACTATCTATTATTTGATTGATGAACCCCTTATATTGGAATGGGTGAAGAGTCAAATGTTTTGGCAATTCCTCGTGGAGGGGTGAATCAATATAATTTTGAATCAGAGCGTTGGATTTGTGTTCATTCTTTGCCGTAATAATATCTCGGGGTTTGCAGCGATAACTTGGTATATCTACTATATGGTCATTAACTAAAATATGTCTATGGTTAACTAATTGACGGGCTCCAGCGATAGTCGAAGCCATACCCAATCGAAAAAGGATATTATCCAAACGCATTTCAAGTAGTTGTAGTAACACCTGACCCGTTGACCCTTTGGTTTTTCCGGCGATACGAACGTATTTAAGTAATTGCCGTTCGGTAAGACCATAATGAAACCGCAATTTTTGTTTTTCTTCTAAACGAATACGATACTGAGATTTTTTACCAAAACGCGATTGATTTCTAAGAGAACTTCCAGCTCTAGGCCTTTTATTAGTTAGTCCCGGTAAAGCCCCCAGCCGGCGTATCTTTTTGAAACGAGGCCCTCGGTAACGTGACATAAAGACTCCTTTTATTATTATTATTTATTTTTGCTTTTTCTTACAGAAACAGAATAAACCTAAATTAAAACTGAACTAAATAATAAATTAAGCAAAATCTACTGAAGTGTTGTACTACAATAATGAGATGAATTGTATCAATATCCAGTTTGTATAGATATATGTGTATATGTTTCCTAATTTGTTTTACGCGGATAGGATATAACTCTTTCAACTCTTATTCATAGTTGGGAGTTCGTACGACATAATGGCCTTTGGAAAGGGAGAAAGAAGACCTTTCAATATTCTTTGATTTCAAAGATACATTAGCAATCATCTAAAAAAAAAAAAAAAACAAATAGAAAAAAGCCGACTATCGGAATCGAACCGATGACCGTCGCATTACAAATGCGATGCTCTAACCTCTGAGCTAAGCGGGCTCACATAATATAATATAAATCGTACATGCATAGTAATTTAATAAACTATATAATCTAGTTAGTTGACATTCTAATTTTCTAATTTCTATATAATATATGTATAAATATGTATAATGAATAGTTATACCAATTAGATTCTTAAATAATCTATGTTGATTTAAAATTTCATGAATTTCGATTTTAGTTATCGAGCACCCGCCCCAAATCTAAAGAAGGATAAGAACAAAAACGTAAGATGCAATCCGGATAAATACAAAGCATAATGAGATATTTTCATTCAGAAGGGTCCGCTAAGCCAAAAAAAGAATCGACCATTCGAGTATTCCAAATTGCATGGTAAAAGTGATAGGAAGAGGGGACTATATAATATATATAATATATGTGGTATATCCATCTATAGTGAATTGCGAATACAGAAATGATAGAATAATTTCATATTGGCCCTACAAATACAAACAAAAGGGAACAACACATCACAATGAGATCCTAAATCTCAAAAAACTTAAGGGGATATGGCGAAATTGGTAGACGCTACGGGCTTAATTGGATTGAGCCTTGGTATGAAAACTTACTAAGTGATAACTTTCAAATTCAGGGAACCCTTGGAATTAATAAAAATAGAAAATCCTGAACCAAATCCTTTTTTCCGAAAGCAAGTGGGGGTCAAAAAGGGATAGGTGCAGAGACTCAATGGAAGCTGTTCTAACAACGGGGTTGATTGTATTTCGCTAGTAGAGGAATCCTTCCATCGGAACTCCAGCAAGGCAAGGATAAACCTGTATACATAATACATATATATATATAGTACTGATATTTTCTAACCAAACTAATTAATGCTGATCCGAATTCGTATTTTTTAGACGAAAATCGAATATTTATTGATCAAATCAGTTACTCCATAAGCTGATAAATCTTTCTTTTGAAGATTTTGAAGAATTGATTAATCGGATGAGAATAAAGATAGAGTCCTATTCTACATGTCAATACCAACAAAAATGAAATTTATAGTAAGAGGAAAATCCGTCGACTTTAAAAATCGTGAGGGTTCAAGTCCCTCTATCCCCAAAAAAGCCCATTTTTATCCATTATCTTTTTTATCCTAGCTTCTTTTCAAGACTTTGTAAGTAAGACTCTTTATACCCTTTATAATGTACATAAACTCAAGCCATCCAGTAAAAGTAAAATGAGAATGGTGCATCAGTAATGGTCGGGATAGCTCAGCTGGTAGAGCAGAGGACTGAAAATCCTCGTGTCACCAGTTCAAATCTGGTTCCTGGCACATGATGAATTTGTATAAATCTCTTCTACAAATTAATTGATATGGATCAATATCCAATATATATATTCAGTAATAGTCTAGATCATGATACACGCATCTAGATATTTAGAGGTATATTCCCCTATTTTGTATTTTCTTTTTGTTTATAAATAGGTAAAAGGGGGTATATTATTCGATTTTATATAATAATAAAATAACTAGTATAAATATAAATTGGTCGTATATAACTCTTTTTTCAAACAATGTCTTGTCTACAAGCACAATAGGTCGTTCCTAAATTCATGTGTACTTAATAA